TAGTAACTAGTACTACTAGTACTGTAAGATTTAGTACTATAAGATTACTAACTAGAATACTCTTCCTAATACTCTAATTTACTATAATAGACTAAGAAAATAGACTAAGAAGATAATCTTACCGTTTCTATATAGAATAGAATTTCTCATGATTAAGAAATGGCAATGAAAATTGCTCTTCTTTTTATTGTTTGATTTGCTGGAACAAAATAAGTACTGGCCCGGCCAGTACTTAACCAGGCCGGGAAAATGAACCTTTTGTGCAAAATATTCAAATCATTATCAAGAAAATCCAAATTTTTCTCAATCTTTACTTCACGTGTCATATTGGGAATGGGGAGAGATGGCTGAGTGGACTAAAGCGTCGGATTGCTAATCCGTTGTATGAATTATTCATACCGAGGGTTCGAATCCCTCTCTCTCCGACTCCCCAAATCACTTGAAATTTTAGAATTTCATCAATTTTGATTGTTTGATGAATTTTTTATTATATATTTATTGATACGTTTACCTATGAAAATGAAAGGAAAAACGGAAAACGAATCTAATCTCTCTTTTATTCTTCACGCCCAGGATTACGCCCCGGATCATTAGATAAGAATCCGAAGATGAAGAGAGAAACAAAGAATATTACTACTGTGTAGACGAAGAGTTTAAGAGTAAGCATTATAAAATCTCCAAGATAATATCTTTTTTTAAGGAAATAGATCACCTATTTTACGACACACTATACATTATTTATACATTATTTTGATATGACGTTCTAAAGATGAAAAAAAAAATAAAGTTTTTCTAGATTCATTTTTCACGAATTTATTTCGAATATATTCTAATATAAGAAGATTCGTGATATTGTATGGGATCTTATAAAAGAAAGGCCAGAACAAAAAAAATAAATAAGTTTATAAAAAAAATCCTTTTTTTATCGAAAACTTACAACAGCTTGCCAAACAAAGGCTAATAGAAAAAAGAATAAAGGGATAACCGGCATAATGTCTACGATTGGATTGAAAAAGGCATAGGCCTCGGGCAATTTGGCGAAGAAAAAACTACTAGAATTAAGGGTAGAATTCAGACAGATACAGATTAAACTAAATATATTAAACATAACAAACATTTTTCTCTTGTTCTTAAAAATTAAATTGAAATGATAATAAATTATCAGATTGGATTGAGTTGTTTTTCTGAGGGAAAAATGAAAAAATCAATTCTTCTTTCACTTCTTCTCAATCAAGAATCCTTATTTGCATTCTACAATCAAATGAGAATAAAAGAATTCTACTTTCATACTATATCTTAATTGAATTCTATGTAATGATCAATTAATCTTTTTGATTCTATATCTAACGACATCCTATCCTATATGTATTTTATATTTTTTGGAGGGTTCTTGACGAATAACCAATATTTAGCTTAATGGTTTCTTATAAAAAGAAAAATGGGGCGTGGCCAAGCGGTAAGGCAATGGGTTTTGGTCCCGTTATTCGGAGGTTCGAATCCTTCCGTCCCAGATTCTTTCTGTATTCATATTGAAATGAGTTAGTTATTTATTTAGACTTTATGCCCCCTATCCATGAGATGTGAATTTTAGCATAATGCTTTTTAAATCCAAATGTGCAAGGAAGGCTTCTATCTTTTTTTAGTTATGATAGATACTCCGAGGAGTCTCCTTTTTTCTTTGATCTTACCTTACACGAGAATTTTTCTACCCCTGAATTATGAAAACAAAGAAATTGTATTTTTAACCTATCTATCTGTTTTAAAAGAAAAACATATTCCATTGGAGATGGTAAATAATCAATAAGAAAAGAGTCAAAAAATCTTCATCAAATCTATGAGTCCTAAAAGGATCTATTGAATATTTCAAGAAGTTTGTTTAAAACTCATTTGTTTTTTTTTTTCATATGATTTTTTTTCTAAAAAAACAATATATAGGGTGAAATTCAGTAAAATACTTTCCGGATAAATATATAGATAGATAAGTGTGGATTATTGTGTATCGGTTCAGCCAATGACTATTCATGATTCCATATTGAATCAATTGCATACTGTTCTAACTTCTCAAAAAAATTATAGGATGTTATGGTAAAACTTCGTTTGAAACGATGTGGTAGAAAGCAACGTGCGACTTGAAGGACATGATTGGCTGTGGATTCTGACATCCACCATTTTCTATACGAATAAAGATGCTCTTGTCTCGACATAGTTTGTTTTGCTAGAAACATAATTTCATTTTTATTGGGTTGGTAAATAAAAAGACTAATGGTATAGCATATGATGGAGCTCGAGCAAAACTTATTGATTGATTTATCAGGAGAATAATCTAGGGTTAGTGACAATCAATAAATTAGACCAACTTTGTAAATATCTCATCAAAATTCTATCATTAATATACAAATAATAGATTCAATTTTGAACAAGTTTGAAACAAATTTTCAAACTGTTTCGATAAAAAGTGTATCACAAAGGAATCAATCTTTCGTATGATTTTCCATATAAAAAACGAAAGGTGTGTTGCTGCCTTTTTGAAAAAGAGTAAAGATCACCGAAGTAATGTCTAAACCCAATGATTTAACAAAGCGTAAAGCAAAGACAACGAATTTCGGAACAAGGAAACACTATTTCACCTGTCTTCACAATTGGATCAGAATGAGTAAAAAAAAAAAAAATAGTCAGAGACAGCTCAAAAAATTATAAGGATTTCCTTTGGAACTCTTTAAAAACTATCCAACTTGAGTTAGGAGTATAAATGAGATTTCTTTTTTATGTAAAGAAGAGAAAAGGTTCAAATTCTAGTCCAATTCTTTAATGGATTCACTTATCTTTCTATTTATATCTAGATAGATAGAAATTCAAAAAATGAAAATCATTTTTTCTTGAGCCGTATGAGGAGAAAACCTCCTATACGTTTCTAAGGGGGGATCTTTTATCTACATCTATCCCAATGAGCCATCTATCGAATCGTTGCAATTGATGTTCGATCCCGAAGAGAAGGAAGAGATCTTCAAAAGGTGGGTTTTTATGATCCGATAAAGAATCGAACTTATTCAAATGTTCCTGCTATTTCATATTTCCTTGAAAAGGGTGCTCAACCCACAGGAACTGTTCATGATATTTTAAGGAAGGCAGAATTATTGAAATAAAAAATTTCTGGTGGATTTTGCCAAAAAAGAAAGGCATTAATAAAAAACGGTAGGCTAACTAATATATATCTTATCTTCTTCTTTTTTTTTATTGCTTCTTGTTGTGGAACCCCCCTTTTTGGGGGGTAATCATTGTACCTTTCTTCTTTTTTTTTTTCGCTCAAATTTTGAAAATTTTTTTTTCTAAAAAGTCCATTCATATTGACAATAACGTCTCGAACAACATAGAATTTGATCGTAGATAAATAGATCTTTTTATTCCCACTCCCTATTGGTTTTTTCCTTAACTTTAGGAAAGGTTTGTTGGATATAAAACGTATTTTCTTAGCGAAAATAAAAAAAAAAGTGAGAAAATGGAGTGGTTTTCCATTTTCTAATTCTCTTGTTTTTTGAACCTGATCCGCTTGATCTTTTGTTTTTTTCTTTCGATCATATCTACACTTCATATTGATCTGGGTTGCTAACTCAACGGTAGAGTACTCGGCTTTTAAGTGCGACTATAATCTTTTACACATTTTGATGAAGGAGTTCGTCTAGACTATTGGTAGAGTTTATAAGACCGCGACTGATCCTAAAAGGTAATGAATGGAAAAAAAAGCATGTCGTAAAAAGAATATAAAAAAGAAGAAATTGAAGACTCATAATGGAACATTAGAATTTGTTATTTTTAGAAAAAATTTGAAGTTCAGTAAAGTATTTGATAGACAGGTCAAGTGAATAAATGGATAGAGCCTTATGGTTCCAATTTGAGTAAGACAAAAAAGTAACGAGCTTATCTTCTTCATTTGAAAGATTACCTAATCAAATTACTAATTAGACGTTAAAAATAAATTAGTGCCTGATGTGGAAAAAGTTCTCTTGTGAATTGTAAGTGGACCGTTTTAATTAATCCTAATTATTCTTTGTTATGGATTGGAGACGGATGTGTATAAGAAATAGTATAGTGATAAAAAAAAGGATTTTTCCAAAGTCAAAAGAGTGATTGGGTTGCCAAAATAAAAGATTTTTTTACCTCCTTTCTTTATTTTTTTCTTGTTATTCTAGTTATATTCACAAAGAAAACCAAAATGGATAGAAAGGAAAGAGATCTGTAGATTGGACTCTCTGTCTCCGGGGTCTATATTCTTTATTTGTTCTTCTTTTTACAGAATAATAAAAAAAAAAAAATAGAGAGAGTATATAAAGTAACAGCATACTACATAAAATATACACATACGCCGTTCTGACCATATTGCACTATGTATACACAAGAGTATACACAAGAAGTGCCTCCCAGTAAAAATGTATGTAAATGGCAGAATTACAAGATATTTAGATTGAAAAAATATAAATTTCGGCAACAAAATTTCCTGTATCCGCTACTCCTTCAGGAGTATATTTACTCGCTTGCTCATGATCATCGTTTCAATAGTTTTATTTTTTCTGAACCTCTGGAAATTCTTAGTTATGACAATAAATCTAGTTTAGTACTTGTGAAACGTTTAATTACTCGAATGTATCAACAAAAGTCTTATTTTTCTTCTCAAATACTATTTGAAGGTTTTGGAGCCATTCTGGAAATTCCATTCTCCTCGGGATTAGTATCTTTCCTTGAAGAAAAAAAAAGACAAAAATATCAGAATTTAGGATCTATTCATTCAATATTTCCTTTTTTGGAGGATAAATTATCCCATTTAAATTTTGTGTCAGATTTACTAATACCCCATCCTATCCATATGGAAATTTTGGTTCGAATCCTTCGATGCTGGATCAAAGATGTTCCTTCTTTGCATTTGTTGCGATTTATATTCCACGAATATCATAATTTCAATTTGAAGAGTCTCATTCTTTCAAATAAATCAATTCACATCTTTTCAA